AGTAAAAAGGGGGGATATTTTCATCTATTTTGTATCAGTTTGGCGGCATGGCCGAGTGGTAAGGCGGGGGACTGCAAATCCTTTTTCCCCAGTTCAAATCCGGGTGTCGCCTGATCAACACAAGACTAAAAAATCCTTAGTCTCTTCTGCGGCTTTTGATACTTCTTTTATTCTAAACATCTGTAGAGGGCTGTAAATACTTGCGCCAAGGATTCACCAAAAGAAACGATTAGAGTGATCGGTAAGTCTTGATAGCCCTTCCACTACTACTGTAGTGTCTACTTGAATTAGATTGGCACTTTTTTTCTTTTCTTTTTCTATTCAGTAACCTTAGTCCTAGTCAAGACTAGACTAGTTTATGATTGTTTAAAAGACAGAATCGGGAGAGGGTAAGGATTAGATCAAATGGGGAATGGAGGTCTGTGATTGTGATGGATAGCGATCCGTCTTGATTCCCTATTTTTATGCCTTTTATTTAGGAAGGGCGAAAAAATAAACACTGGATATTTTATTATCTTACATGTTCTATTAGTAACATCCCCTCGATACTTGGAAGGACGTCACTACCTGTTGTTATTTTGCTTGGGCTTAATGTTTCCCGATTCTACTATAAATCATATTAAGAATAAATGGGTTTAGTGAATTAGTTTATCAATAGTGTTGGTGCAGAACACCCCCCCTTTTTTTTGACTCTGCACCATTGATTCCACTATTATTAGTGAGCAATAATGGAATAATTCCTGCATATTCATAGAGATAGGGGACACAAGTCACATGGATATAGTAAGTCTCGCTTGGGCTGCTTTAATGGTAGTCTTTACATTTTCCCTTTCACTCGTAGTATGGGGAAGAAGTGGACTCTAAGGGTACTACGAAATTGAGTTCGCTTTTTTAACTATCTAATACTAAAAAAAAAGAGTATGGTAGAAAGAAAAGAGTTATATCTTTCTTTCTACCATACTATCCGATCTCATAGAATACTGCGGATTCTAGTCCGCTCATTTCATTTAAGACGAAAAAGAAAAAAGGGAATCCTTGCTAAGAACTCCGAAGTCAAGTTTCATTCAACTTAATTATTTTGACTGACTGTTTTTACATATATGATAAGTAAAAAAGCAGTAGGGACTAGAATGAACAGTGCAGTAGCAATAAATGCAAGAATATTTACTTCCATAATCTCATCTTTCGTTTTTTTTACTTCACAATAACTCGGGATTTAATCCCATAGAGATGATAAACCTTTCGCCTGTAAATTCAATGGGATGACATCTCGATGATAATGATATTGACTCGGCCCAATATCGTGACTAACAATATCTGAGCTAGCAAATCGATTCACCGTCCAGAATTGAATAGTATAACATAGGAAGATCTTTTATACATACCGAATCTTTCTAATCAAATAAAAAATGCCTTTTTTTTCATTATTTTTCGAAAAAAACTCTAGCCTTTCGGGTACAAGCATCTGATGAAATATCATCTAACTGTGTTTCCGCTTCCATTGGTTACAAATACAAACAAAGAATCGAGGGGAAATGGAAAGAAGGACAGAGTTAAGTTCTAAATTCTGCTCCGTTTTTTTAATGATCTAAAAATTATGCTCCTTATCCCTCTTTCATCGCCCCTTTCATAGAAAAGTAAAAGTTTTTATTGGGTCTGTCGGGACTGACGGGGTTCGAACCCGCAGCTTCCGCCTTGACAGGGCGGTGCTCTGACCAATTGAACTACAATCCCCCAAAAATAAAAATAAGGTGTTATGGATTAATTTAATCCTTTGGTTATTGCCAAAACGATTGAGAATCCATCGTTCAATGAACAATGAACAAAAAAAGAGTCTTTTCGGTTCTTTGCTCTTTTCTTTAGACTTACATGAATCTAGATTATTAAAAAGATCAGCATTTATGAGAACAAAAAAGAGGGGTATATCTGAAAGTTTTTTTCTTATTCTTTCTATAGCTAGCTATAGGATTATATAATGTGATCTTGCTATAGCTAGCTATAGGATTATATAATGTGATCTTGCTATAGCTAGCTATAGGATTATATAATGTGATCTTGGCTCAGCGAATCCTTGGGCCGAGCTGGATTTGAACCAGCGTAGGCATATTGCCAACGAATTTACAGTCCGTCCCCATTAACCGCTCGGGCATCGACCCCGGACAAATCAATTCTCAATCTATTGATAATCCATGATCTCGTAGTACCCTACCCCCAGGGGAAGTCGAATCCCCGCTGCCTCCTTGAAAGAGAGATGTCCTGAACCACTAGACGATGGGGGCATGCTTGCCCGAACGCCATCATACTATGCTCATAGTATGAACAGTTTGTTGAAATTGTCAATATAAGGATAATATGAAATATATAATATATTTCATAGAAAAAATATGAAGGTATATATTTCTAGGAGTGAGTTGTCTGCCAGAAAAAGGATTGAACTTCATTAAATTTCTCCCACTTTCATTCATTGTTAAGCTAAGATGTGATATGCCTATCACACTAA